TAGTTAGTTTATCCGAATCAAAATAAAAGAAAACCCGAAGAATGGATTTTTCTTTGGTGACATAAGATTTCATTGTACAAGGAAGCATGCAGATAATTCTTTTTTTTTTTTTACCGATATGACGTATTAGTAATCAGTCAACCTCTCTCAACAAAACAACATAAAAAAAGTATTCTTCCTTAGAATTAATTGTAATTGGGGGCAGGGCAAATAAAACGAATTTCTTGTTCCCCTCTTGCGTATGTATATATCATTCAAATAGAGAAAATAGAAAATCTTGCATCTTTCTATATCTACTAACAAGGACCATTTTCCTAGGAATCCCTGCTGTTGGATCGGATTCGTTAGAATCCTTCGGGAATTTTAATAATTTCTTTTTTAATATCTAATTTCTTTTTGTATTACAAAAAGAAATTAGATATTAAAAAAGAAATCCGAGGCTAAGAACAACAGAAGAAGACAAATAAGTAATAATAATAACGAAAATGGGTTATCATACATTTTTTTCATGTAGAAAAATGACTAGGTCCGTTCTACATTCCTTGCGCTTAGTATATATACTTATTTAGTATACTTAGTATACTTATATACAATTTATACAATTAGAAATTAATACAATTAGAAATTAGATAAGTATAGTTAATATACATTTATATACGAATTATAATCTGATAATAATTAGAATATTAATTTTCATTATTATAGGATATCTTTATACCAGTAACAGGTACAAATATTAAATCGAGGTACCCTTTCTATGACAATTCTGAACAGCTTTCCCTCCATTTTAGTGCCTTTAGTGGGCCTAGTATTTCCGGCAATGGCAATGGCTTCTTTATTTCTTTATCTTGAAAAAAACAAGATTTTTTAAATCCGATCGGATCAAGGTCAACTCTCATATTTTTTTTTTTCAAGACTTAGCGATGACGGATAGCCATTTAGTAGAATAGTGTATAAGACTAAGAAGTGGCTTTCTCCGAGCGTAAACGGAAGAGCTCTTATGCATGTGTAAACATGATATATAGGTAAATTTATTCTATCTATTGTCAACAATAGATTGTGATCTGACTCATGTCTGCAATGAAAGTCAATGTATCTATATGTATGTACCGATCTATAGGGAATCATATGGGGATGTTCTGCTTTTATTAGATCTAACCAATTCGATGACTTACTGCTAAGAGTTCACATCAAAATAGTACTAGTTGATGAGAATTACTTCAGAAACACCAAAAGTAAACTCAAATTGATTTTCTTTTGGTTATTTCCCCAATTCCAATAAAATTCAACTGGAGCTAGTATGTATGAGTTGGCGATCAAAATATATATGGATAGAATTTATAGCAGGCTCTCGCAAAACAAGCAATTTCTGCTGGGCCCTTATCCTTTTTTTAGGTTCATTAGGATTCTTAGTGGTTGGAATTTCTAGTTATCTTGATAGGAATTTGCTATCTTTATTTCCGTCTCAGCAAATCAAATTTTTTCCACAAGGGATCGTGATGTCTTTCTACGGGATCGCGGGTCTCTTTATTAGTTCCTATTTGTGGTGCACAATTACATGGAATGTAGGTAGCGGTTATGATCGATTTGATACAAAAGAGGGAATAGTGTGTATTTTTCGTTGGGGATTTCCTGGAAAAAATCGCCGCATCTTTCTACAATTCCTTATGAAAGATATTCAGTCCATTCGAATAGAAGTTAAAGAGGGGATTTATGCTCGTCGTGTCCTTTATATAGAAAGCAGAGGCTTGGGGGCCATTCCCTTGAATCGTACTGATGAGAATTTGACTCTACGAGAAATTGAGCAAAAGGCTGCGGAATTGGCCTATTTCTTGCGTGTACCAATTGAAGGTTTTTGAAAAATGAACTGAAGAATAAGAATAAACGCTTTCTCGGCAGGAGGAACCCCTCGAGACTCTTTTTTTTTTTTAATATGGGAGAGTTTCATTTTTACATTTTTAATAGAAAAAAAAAAAGGTTCTTTCATTTCGAAATGCGAATAATATTAATATTCATTATCTGAATTTGAATCTTTCGGGCATTCATTGAAAGGGGGGAATCGCTTCGAATATTTGATAAATTGGGATATCTGGAAACAATATTGTTTTGTTTTTTATTATTTCTTGATTCAAATTCGAATTGAAATGAAGAATTCGAAGTGGATTCTTCTTCGATTTCTGTAGGTTTTCTACACTAGGTTCAAGGACTAACCGCCGAATCACAACTAAAAAAAAGAGACTCGATTTATAGGTGCAATACCTTGTAATAGAACTCATGCTTGATAGAAATATTAGATCGCGTAGAATCAACGAATGCGGTGTGTTCATTAACAATTCACAGATGAAAAAATGACAAAAAAAAAAACGAACGCATCCATTCCCCTTAGATATCTTTCATCTATAGTATTTGTAGTATTTTTGCCCTGGTGGATCCCTCTCTCATTTAATAAAAATCTGGAATCCTGGGTTACCAATTGGTGGAATACTAGTCAACCCGAAACCTTTGTGAATGATATTCAAGAAAAAGCTATTCTAGAAAAATTCATAGAATTAGAGGAATTATTCTTCTTGGACGAAATGATAAAGGAATTTACGGAAAGACGTCTAGAAAAGCTTCGTATAGGGCTCTCGAAAGAAACAATTCAATTAATCAAGATGCACGATGAGGATCATATCCATACGATTTTTCACTTCTCGACAAATACAATCTGCTTCGTTATTCTAAGTGGTTATTCGATTCTGTGTAATGAAGAACTTTTGATTCTTAACTCTTGGTTTCAAGAATTCCTATATAATTTAAGCGACACAATAAAAGCCTTTTCGATTCTTTTCGTAACTGATTTATGTATCGGATTCCATTCGCCCCGCGGTTGGGAACTACTGATTGACTATGCCTACAACGATTTTGGATTTGCTCATAATGATATTATTCTATCTGTTCTTGTTTCCACTTTTCCAGTCATTCTAGATACGTTTTTTAAATATTGGCTTTTTTCTTATTTAAATCGTGTATCTCCGTCACTTGTAGTGATTTATCATTCAATGACTGAGTGAAAAGCGATTCAATGATCCAATTAGAATATTTTGTATTTTTTACATAAGCAAAGCATTCAAAGCCGTACTTCCCTTACTTTTCTACCCATCCAGAGGATCCGATACCTCCCAGATTCCAGGAATCCTATATTCCAGTAAAATTATTTCAGTAAATAGCAGAATCGCGGATAGGGAACTGCATTAGTGACCTCCCTAATTTTATTGTAGAAATTTTCGGGATCAACGATTGGACCATGCAAATTCGAAATACCTTTTCTTCGTTAAAGGGAGAGATTACTCGATTCATTTCCTTATCCCTCATGATATATATAATAACTCAGGCATCAATTTCAAATGCATATCCCGTTTTTGCGCAGCAGGGTTTTGAAAATCCACGAGAGGCAACTGGTCGCATTGTATGCGCCAATTGTCATTTAGCTAATAAGCCCGTGGATATTGAGGTTCCACAGGCGATACTCCCTGATACTGTATTTGAAGCGGTTGTTAGAATTCCGTATGATATGCAACTGAAACAAGTTCTTGCTAATGGTAAAAAGGGGTCTTTGAATGTGGGGGCCGTTCTTATTTTACCAGAGGGGTTTGAATTAGCCCCCTCCGACCGTATTTCGCCCGAGATGAAAGAAAAGATAGGCAAGCTGTCTTTTCAGACCTACCGACCCACTAAAAAAAATATTCTTGTGATAGGGCCAGTTCCCGGTCCGAAATATAGTGAAATAACTTTTCCTATTCTTTCCCCGAACCCCGCAACTAATAAAGCTGCTCACTTCTTAAAATATCCAATATACGTAGGTGGGAACAGGGGGAGGGGTCAGATTTATCCCGACGGGAACAAAAGTAACAATACGGTTTATAATGCTACAGCTGCGGGTATAGTAAGCAAAATCATACGAAAAGAAAAAGGGGGATACGAAATAACCATAACGGATGCAGCGAATGGGCGTGAAGTGCTTGATATTATCCCTCCAGGACCAGAACTTCGTGTTTCAGAGGGCCAATCTATCAAACTTGATCAACCATTAACAAGTAATCCTAATGTAGGTGGGTTTGGTCAGGCCGATGCAGAAATAGTACTTCAGGATCCATTACGTGTCCAAGGCCTTTTGTTCTTTTTGGCATCTGTTGTTTTGGCACAAATCTTTTTGGTTCTTAAAAAGAAACAGTTTGAGAAGGTCCAATTGTCCGAAATGAATTTCTAGATCCGTGGACTTATCATTTATCAACATCAAGTTTGTAAAAAGAACCAAATTCCTCTTGGCAATTATGTTATGTAGAAGCAAAAAACTTACGAAAAGTCTTTTGCTTATTTATATTCTTTTTCTACCGGATGTCGGGAAGTTCTTGTACTGCACTCCTAAATCATAGTATATATATATTGTGAAGAAGGCTATTTTGCTTTCACCCTTCTTTGTTTTTCCAATCCAAATTGGAGGATGTCACTATTATCAGATTTAAATATCATAGAATGTGTCAATAGTTTTGATTCGATTATAATCGAATCAAATTCGACTAGAACTAGATACTAAACATAAGATAAGGAAGTGGAGAATTTCGAATATAAAGAAAGTAGGGATAAATGAGGGGAACAGGGGATTCTAAAGGGGATTATTCGTCGTACTAGTCTTCGGCACCCGAAAGGGATGTGGGAAATTCCTTTTCGGGTGTCGAAATAATAATGGTTCTTAATTCCATTCATCAAACATTCCTATTCGTAGTTTATAAATTTTCCAGGTTTATCAGAACTCTTTTTGGATTTCTATTAAGTAGCGGTAAAAAAAATAAAAGAAAGAGAAGTCATTGAGCAAATGAAACTTCTTCCATGAACCTAGAAAACTATTTGAATTGAATTAATGAGACACTAAAATAAATAGAATAAAGTTCGACTAGTATAGAAAGGATTTGGATAATATCTGATCAACAGAAATCTATATATAGATGGATTGTTATTCT